GAAAAGATCGAATTCCTCCCGGGAACACACGAAAGAAAGATATGAACTGGGTAAATAGAAATGGAAAAGAGATGTTTCCAATTCATCAAAATGTGAAGCTTTTTCTACATCTATATGATCTACTAAAGTAGATCGGTATTGACCATATAATAGAAGAAGATCTTGGTACATGGAGTCCCAAGAAGGTAAGAACTCCAACCTGTCTGATGCTTCTTCGGCCAAATACAATATACAAGTGGGACCTGCACTATGAGCAAGCTGTGCGAAAAACCGCTTCTTTTTTCCGGTTCCGAAACAACTTGGGCGAAATAGGGTTCTACCGGGAAACCATGGATTTTTGAGTTTTCGCCATTGGTTACTGGTTGAGCCACTGGAATGGAATGAGATAAGAATCTCTGGAGATCTTTCTTCTCCACTTACTCGTAACAGGCTTTTCTTCTGTAGAATACTTCTTCCGAATGGCATAATTGTCCGATTTCTTCCTCGATCTTCAAAGAAAACTGACTCCTCCTACTCCTCCTTCTCCTTTAGGATAGGATCGTCGTTGGTCCTTCTTTCACTAATGATCTCACCATTTTCTAGTAGTTGTAGTTCGCGCGAGGGACTATCCTTTCTATTGCTTGCCCTTTCACTCTCAAAGGGTCTCTCTCTTCTATAAAGCGAAGCAAAGCGCATGGCGCTGAAGTGAAGAAAGCTCAATAAACACACAGGAACACGATGCAGGGCATAGCATAAATGAGACCGCTGATCATTTCATAAAACATATATGCTTTCCCCCTCTTTCTTTGAAGCGAATTCCTGCCCTTTGATATATTTATTAATGAGTCGAAAGACTCAATCTTCCCAAGTACATACTTTGAATTTGATGAAGCTTTCTTTCCCTCGTTGGTACATTACGGGTTCAGCCCTTGTTTTCGCGAAGGTGACAAGAAAGGATTCCACACCTTTGCTTTGAGGGAATCTAAGGTTTTGAAAGAACGTAGTAAGTGGTGAACTTTGTTTCCTCGCTCATTCGAATTGCATGTGTTAAGCATATAGTCTCAGTAGCATGATTGGAGCTTCTTAGCGCTTAGGCTACTACCTAACATTAACTAACCTACTACTATTTATATAGTAAGCAAGATCGTTACGTCTTTTTTCTTTCTTTATGAAATTTTTCGAGGGCGGTACACTTTTCCCGTTATCAAAAGATTTCATTTCGAAAGGTAGAGGGCAGCTGTTAACATTGTAGCTAGTGAAGTTCCACCGGGGGAGTTAGATCATATCTCGCTATGAGACATCCAGTTAGGACGTAACATAGGTCATTTCGATAGCTCTGGGCACACAGCACCGTCGGAAAGGACAATCCTCTGGGTGAAGGGCTACTCACATGCCACGTATCGCCGATTACTGACCCAGCTCATCTTTACCACTGCAGTATATGCTATAAATAGGGAGTTTGATAAATCTTAGAGTGGCCTTATTCGGCACCTCCTAAGCCAACTCTTTCATTCTTTATTTTCTACTATTTGCTCTTATGGCTAGTGCGCTATTTGTGCCCGGGCAGAGTAAGCTGAGGGGACGGAAGAGCTAAACCTATCGATCTGGTCGAGGTGGGACTAACATCTATTAAAAAACCTCTTCTGATAGGGCTAGGTGGCTCTCTTTCACTGAAGGAAGAGGAAGAAAGGTACGGGAATAAGTGGGAATCAGCGCTATGAAAAATAAAGCTCAGAAAGAACCGGTCTTTCAGGTCCTGTTGTCATATCCCTTTCTATCTTAAACGTAGCTTTATAATCCTTGAAAAGCTAAAGTCTCATTCATGATTTACAACAATGAGTTGAAGTGAACTTAGGAACACAAGAGCACATAGGAAACCATATAGTTGCCAAGTGCTAGAGCAAGGTTGTTCGCTAGCTCGAGCCAGGTATGCGGGAACATATTCTCCAGTTGCTTCAGCAGTACATAGATTTCTTTGCATGGGACTATCATGAGTTCCAATGTTGCAAGGGTTCAAGCCATTCAAACAGCCACCAAGAAGAATCGCACCGTTGGTAGTGGATCTTGACTATTGGGATAACAACTAGTTGGATATGCCTCTTCCGGTAGAGTTGACTGTAGCCGCATGTCTATAGTGCGGTTAGCAGGTGAGGGTAGCATTCTTCTTTATAGTCTCTTTAAACCAAATCTAGTGCAATCAATAAAATCGAATCGTAGATCTGAGATTGCAAGGTTAAAGCTTGAGAAGGAATAATACCGCATAAGAAGGAGTTTTCACAACTAAGAATAGATTATTATTTAAACTAAGAGAATTTTGAATTCTTTGCCTGCTTTCGAGCCTTCTTTTTATCCTTCCGAATCACCAGGATCTCCTGACCCAACAAGTTATAGCTAACTATATTTGAAGAAGAACTCCTAGCTTTATGACAGGTTTGAGGAAGAGAGAATCACCCATAAAAGCTGTGAAAGTAGGGATTGGCCCCCTGGGATTCCTGAGGTTGACCCGCCTTCGAAGAATCGGGCAACAAAGATTCAATAAAGATATGTACATATATCTCCACAATACAAAGGTCAAAAATTGTGTCCGTCTAAGCTAAGTAGCCGACTCTTGGAGGTCTAGTCAAGCCTGATAGAATACCTAAGCCTAATTAGACCGACAAGGAGAAAGAGGGGCTTACTTGGTGGCAGGTTGCCTTCTTCTATCCTCACCTTGCTTCCTTTAGGCCTGAGATTACTATCTCCTTGTGAACATGGTTTCTGGTAGAATGAGTCCTTTTAGGCTGGGAAAAGAAGCAGGGACTAAGAACCTTGCGATAGCACGCTTTCTTTATAGATCATATATCCCCTTGGAGTAAGAACCGATAGCAAAAGAGATTCTAGCGTAGGTAGACTCAGTCCTTATTTATTCTAGATCTAAACCCAGGTCTATTCGATCCCGTTCTCATACAGCGCTCTTTTAGGGTAGGTTTACTCCTAGCATGAGGGAATTAGCTTATTAATAGAAACGGACTTACCTATCCACAGGGACTTCAACCATGGAATGAAAATATCTAGCACTTTCCCTTCCTTCTAGCCAACCAGTCTCCACTTTCTTGGAACTCGGGACTGACCTTCAAATAGCATGCTGATTTATAAGCGTTCTCCCTCAAGACTGAAAAGATCTGACCTGGGATAGAGCTAGAGCGTGCTATTGTAGAGCGTAAGTTACCATGCGCTGGAGGAGCCGAAGGAATAAATTCGAGAAGTTCAAGATGAGAAATAGGAGTAGGAGAACGAGCTATCGAGTCAGCTATCCCCTGGCTGTATCCAGCTTGGGAATGAGAGTGAGGATATTGGAATTGAAAGAAGTCCTAAAAGATGGGGATAGAAGTAAGGGTAAATTAGTTGAAGGATATTATAAGGAAAGTGCAGGCGCTATAGTCAGTCATTCCCCTTTGCCCATGCCTTTTAGTAGTTAGCCTGGTGCTAGGAGAAGCAAGCCAGCTAAGCAACTAATCAAGTAAACTAAAAAGAAAGTTTCAATCCATGGGTAATCCTCTACAGTCGAAGTTGGACCTGACATTGGGAGTTGCCATAGGGTCTACCCCTAAGAAGGAAGAGTTTGCGAGACAGTTGCAGATTCAATTCCGTCAAACCCTCTTGCATAGGAAAGGGTATCCTTCCCACAGACCTCTGTCTTGGTCGCCCCTACTTATTTCTCGATCAATCTTTCGTTTTCTCACGTGCTCTCGCGGCGTGATACCCCACTCTGGTGCATGTCTCCCGGGTAGTCTTTTCCCGTTAAGTTTCCGTTTTCGTCTTTCCGTCGTCTTTTTTCTAAGTGGAAGAGAGGCATGGTTGAGTTGGGGTCTAGTCTTCTGGTTCTTTCTTCTTGCTTGTCGTCCTGCCTTCCTTCTATAGATCTTTATTTCCACCAAGAACTGTGGACTGATCGGAGCAAGAAGCAAGTATTACCCCCGAGGTTAGCTAGCTTACTTGCCTGCCCTATAAATATTGGCTAGCTCAGATAATAAAACTTCCGGGTTAGTGTTGTCCGAAGCCAGATGCAGGTCTTTCTCATATCTAAGCTAAGCCAGGAGGGTTCTTTTAATTGGACTCTCAAGTAGAGGAGTTGCTAAGTATCCTTTGCCCTAAAATAGACTATCCCTATTGCTGCCTTTCCGGATTGAGACGCCCTATATCTGGCTTTCAACTTGCCTTAAAGATAACTTCTTTGCTTACAACTAGGCTGGTACAAATACTGTTACAATAGTATGGAGAATGCTCCCCAGACTGCCTGGGACGCCTTAGGATCTTAGAAAGGGGAAGTAATTACAAAACCTATTAGCATTCCCTATTCTTAATTACCTTAACATTATATAGATTATAAAGGCAGATGATTGGATGGGTTAACACTAGATTTTTTCACAGTATGAAAATGCTCCTAAACGAGTTTTTTTTTCTAGCTTGCTCGAGAGGTAAAGATATAGGCTTTTTCCTAAGAGTGACTTTGCTGGCTAGCCTTTGCCAACTTCAAATTTGATTGATGATGGTGATGGTGATGGATTGCCTAAGAAGTGCGGTACGGATCCACACTAGACGGGGGCAGCCACCCACAGCTTATCTATAGTAGACTACTGGTTAGGAATAGACAAGGCAAGCTCGCATTCGCACCTCCTTTTGACTTATGGATATTGGCTTCCCTACCATCTCTATCCCGCCGCATCTCTTTCTTCGCTAAAGCCCTTCTCTTATGCCGTCTTGGTGGTGCAGGGTATAAAAGTCTTGCAGGAGACCTCCATGATCGGATCTCTGATCAGATCTTATAGAACCATATTGAGGCGCATGACTATAATCTCTTTTATGGTCAAGGTAGACCTTTAAACCCATACCTGTACGCTTGGGTAGTACAGTATCCAAGAGATAAACTCATTACTCGGGAACCAAAAAAAAAGGATTGAACTCTCACTCCTGGCTACTTGGCTTCAAGAGAAATATATTCAATAAGACAGTTTGGTACGCTTTATGCCATTGTTTAGATTGAATCCGCTTTTGCTTTCTTTTCTTACTCAAGAAATTCTTCAAAGCTCCCTCTCGAAAAGATGGATTTTCAGGAAGATAATACACAGCTCCACAGGACTTTACTATTGCCACAGTGGTATCCAAGAACTCAACTATTACTGGGATTGTAGTCTTTCCCATGTAGGTATCCGTTTCAAAACCTCGATCCACTCAATTCGTCAAGTCTCCGCTACTTTACCCGACATAGACCACTGGAAAAAAAAGTAAACTACTCGATTCTTCTACTTCTATGGGAAAGTCCTTTCTTTCTCTTGCACCTGACTTAAGTAGATGCTAATCAAGAGCGTCTTTTTCGTACCCGCAAAGGAATCCATAAATAAGTTGAATCCCGGGAATGAAAATAAAGAAATCGAGCAACTCAAGTAGAAAACATGGAACCCTGTCAAGGTTTCAATGGACCATACATTTCTCATCTTATGTTTGGTGATGATCTCTTTTTCTTTGCCAAAGCAGATTCAAAAAAGAGCTAGACTATGCAGTACTGATCAAAGTGGTTCCGCTATACTTCTCGAATTCTGGCACTTCTACTACCACAAAGGGATGCAATTTGAACGTGCTTTTCGGGTTTAATGAAAATGAATAAGGAACCCGGGCTACCTTCCTTATAGGAAAGAGGAAAAGACTTGACTAAGGGTTTCCGAATGTTCCTTTATTGAATGTTCTTCTTTGAATGTTAAAGACCTTCCTTTGCTAGCAATCCAACTATTCTCTAAGGGGACTCGCGGCACTTCGTATATGTATGATTGAATGCCGACAACATTACGTTCAGAGTAGCGAATAGGAATCAGATCAGAGCCTGGCCACTCCACTTAAGGTCACCCTCGAGAACAGGATTGGCAGAGAAGAGCTGAATAACTTCTTTTTCTCACATCTCGATCTCTCTCAATGGAAGCTATCTTGCTCAGTTTAGGGCGTAGGTATGGGGATGCACTCATTGCTGCTCTCCGACCTTAACTTAAAAGAAGTTAGCTCAAGCAGAATCCGAATCGGCTAGCTCGTGCAAGAAATTCTTAGTCTTTATTCCAAATACGATTTGAGTTCAAGGGAGTAGGATCCGCAACATATAGATTCTATGAGCATTTACAGTATGATCAACCTTCACTTCATCTTAAGCTTAAGCTATAGGGATAGGGGGCCTGAGCATTTCCTAAAACATAGGCGTTTAAATCCAAGGTCTAAAGATCAAGAAAAAAAAGAATCCGAGGCCTCAGCCTAAACTGATGCTGGGGAGTAGCTTGAAAGTCCTCAAGAACGAACTTGATCAATATCAATGCTTGGCTTTAGGCGCTTGTGTTTTATTTTTCCGTTTCCATCTAGGTTTGTGAGCTTACTTACTTGGAACTTCCAGTCGTCAGTCAAAGCTCCAATTCGAGACCTGTAGTTGCGAAATAGTTTATGATCAGATCAGGTTAGTTAAAAAGGAGGGAATGAGAGATTTTACCATTGCATGAAGGGGTTATATATTCTCCCATGAGGCCATTATATGGCCGCCAGAGATCACTGTAATGCTCGATAAACGACCCCGATCCCATCGTCGATAGTCATAAAATGGCGATAGAAGCACCAAAAGCAGTGGTAGAATCGATGTATTGATGCCCGCGGATCCCGGCTTCATCCAACCCCATCCACTCCCCATGATGACAGGACCCTATCTATCGTCGTAGAAGCTGTTCCTAGGAAAGATAAAATGCACCTAACTGTCATGACACCCTTTAGGGGAAATGAAAAGAAAATAAAATGCACTCCCCAGGCTACGAACCTTTGCCTTTTTATTTTAAGATTCAATTTCTTTATTACAACTTGTTCTTGTAAGAATCAAGGAACTTGTCATCTATCGGTTGCAAGAATAATCTTCGTTGCAGATGAAACAGTGGGCAAACCCGATCATATAAAGGCTATGGCAAGCAAGGCAACATGAAACTAAAGCAAGTAGAAGAAAGACCACATCGTCAACCGGGATTAGGATGGATGGGACCGATCTTGTGAACTAAGCTCCTATGCTCTTATGTACCGGTCAAAGATAACACATTTTATAATTCGCACTAAAGGGTCGTCAACCACTTCAGTAGGGGCACGATCAGGCACTGAAGGAGATTGGGCGATAAGACCATCCGGAGGTAAGGGAGAAGGAGGTCGAATTGGGTGAAGAAACTTCTGAGACAGGAGAGGAAGAGTGGGGGAGGTTGAAGCGCTTATATCACAGTAGTAGTAGCACTATGATTGGGTCCCACAGCAGCCGTAGCGGCATTGGCCTTTCTTTCTGTTGGAGCATGTGTGGTATGAGATGCCGGGAGAATGCCTAGGGGAATTTTTGCTATAAAGATATAGCTCTTGGCTCGGCCTCGGTCTATTATGAACAAAAAAGAGATGGAAAAGGCTTTAAGGAAGGCTCAAGTCAAGTAGAAAGAACGAAAGCTGCTTTCAAGCTCTTGCCGGGCCTTCCTCCCCCTTTGCTGGCGCCAATACTTATTTCAAAATAGTTGATTTATTCATCATCATATCCTATCTATATATATATTACCTGAATTAGAAATACCAATATCTCCAATAAGACATTTTGTCTTATTTCCCGGTCTAATAGAATAGAGATCACCACAAAGGCCCAGTTTCTCAAGCAATGAATATATATCATCCTCCGTTAGATCTCCATAATTGGATATATAGACTTCGCTAACGTGACGACAGTAGTAGATAGATGGATATAATGATAGAAACTCATTATCTAGCTCACTCACCATTATATTGAGTAATATATCAGATAAATATCCAACGGGGGGTATGGAAATACCACTAAGATATGCTTCATTATCATCACAATCAATATATCGATTATTTAAGATGGATTCAATATAATCATAGATTATGTTCTTTCCAATCATTGATAGCAGTTTATTCAATAATGAAGATCGATCTACCGTTGATAGGTTTTTTACTAAATTTAAACGATAGAGACACTTAACATTACTTGTGGAAAGAAGTTCTGAATAAAATTCCTCTTCGTTTTTCTTAGTGTTTTTCAACACCATTTTGTCTAGTAGTAATGCTATTGCGGTATATAAAAGCAAATCTGTATTAGCTGGTATTATTACCATCCTATATCCTGGCTTGGATACTAAACTGATATCGTAGGTGAGATAGTAGTCTGGATCTTCGTTTTGATCACATATCAATACCCGAAAAGGTGTATTTCGGTATGTACCATTTTCTACTTGTTCAAGTATATTCTTAACTGTATCCTCATCCAAATCGAAAGCTCGTGGGTCCGTCTCATATAAATACTTCATTATAGATGATAGAGATTTAGCATTACAAATATTACTAAGATTAAAGTCAGTTCTCTGGATATCTCTAGGAATTCTCATTTTTGTCATTTTCATTTGTTTTATTTTGATCTTTTGTTTGTTATGAGTAATACATATTGGATTTTGTCCTGCTTGATATAGTATTAAACTATATATATTGGAATTTTCCTGTAGATTTACGACTTCGATTTTAAGTTGTTACTTCACCGGCAAACTACTTGACTGAGACTTCCCTCAGGGAGTGGGGCTGAATCAGTCTCCTAACCCGATCTCCCATTTCTCCTTTACCGAGAGTACAATGAATGACCCATCTATCGTGCTATCGTGATCAAATCCCTTTCTTGGCGCACTCAACTACGTCGAGCCTCCATTCCTTTCTGCGCTTAGATCGCTGCCTTAAAATCTCTATTTGGTGGTTAGTACCGATTAGAAGTAAAGGAAGGCTCCGTGGCGGCATCGGAAAATAAGCTAATCCGTTCCCAGTGACCCATCTAATTGATTCGATCCAGTACAGAAAGAAGCGAGTGAGCGGCAAATGATCCAATATCGGACCAGGCAACTATCTGTATCTCAATCTCGGGATTCCAATCCAAATTATGCATTTACTGATCGCACTAGATTTCTTGATTCGCTGGGAGAGAGTGGAGAGTCAAGGTTCGTTGGCAAGTACTTCCTTTCTATTAGTGCCACCGGAAAGGATGAAAAGAGATAAGATGCTGGTGGTTAGCCTGCCCCGGACTCGTAATTGATAGTTTCTGATGAATGGAGATGGCTTCAAGCCTTCACTGAACGATGGGAATCCCAATCAAGACTAGGAGAGGTGGCCTCATATCCCGTCCCTGGTTCCGGCTCTCCGGAAGCAGAGTATACGGGGACGGCAGATGGATTTGAAGTTGAGGGAAACCTGAAGGACAAAAGAAAGAGATTCATTTTTAGATGCAGATTCCCCCCCGCCCTTGCTTAAGGATTCTCGCCCTTCTTAGCTCTCTTCTTCCATCGGCTCTTCTTTCATCTGGAAGAATTGGTCCTCTCCTGTTGGCGAATCTCCTTGCTATTGTTGTTTCAAATAGTTATCCCATTCCTGCGGCACATGCAGTACCAGCTTTTGTTCTTGATGTGGCTCTTTCGGAAGTTGCGGAAGATAGTATAGATGCTCCTGTTCTTTCTGCGGCAGTTGTGGGTGCGCTTTACTTCTTTCTGAGTATCCCAGTGCAGCTGTCTTGTTCAAGCTATGGATCAACTATAGAGAAGAAGTGTGAAAGCCCATCTGCGGCTGCCAATGACCCAAGAGAAGGGAACTCACTCCCCATTTTGGAAACCATTGAAGGCCGCCATCAACTCCCATCCGAAGGGGCACCTGTTCTCTATTTATTTCTTCCTCTCCTGCCCTTCGCTGGATAGAAGCTATCAAGCCCTCCCGGTCATCGAGGCTCAGAAGCGGGCGGGGGACAGTTCACAAGCTTGGTATTTAAGTAAGTCTCAGGTCGAAGTTCAAATAGATAGGTACTCTAGTTGTGAGCCAGGAAAGTAGTTTTATATGAGTAGTTAGCCAGTCAAGGAAATCCGATAAAAAATGAACATCATAACTTTGATCACATTTCGAAGTTCAGTAGGCGTCAACCATTCTCTCCATCCTTAAATGATGGGCTATCCACTACGGTTGAGGAAAGCGAAATAGTGATTTTGCGTATAGTGAGTCAAGCCGAGAAAGAGTGATAGGTTGCATTACTTACTAATGACATCTCTTGTGCTAATCTTTTAGATCCAATTGCAAGCCTAAGGCCAGTTGCCTTCCCTGGAGATGGAGTCGTAGGCCCATAACCTTTTTGAATCCTTTGAAACAGCTATTTTATCTTGAGTTTCCTGTCTTGTACTTGACTTTGGGTAATTCATCTAGTGGAGTGCCCTGGCGGTTATAATTAGAATCTAATCTCTCTAGTACGACTTCCTGTAAGCCAGTGCTTTGACCTATTCTCTCTATTGCTAAAAATGCTTTACCAGGCGCCAGCCAATGGCAGTTATCTCGCTTCTGCTAAGGTCCATAGATAGACTGGTACGGATAATAACTATACTTAGTTACTATTATGGAGAATAAAAGGAAGGGTCTGAGGAGGCTTTCTAATTAGAAGAAGGGAATGAATGGGGATGGGCTCTGTTGCCGATATTGCTCCTTAAGTCTAATAGAGGTATGGCGGCTAGGGCAGAAAAAGGAAAGCAAAACAGTTTCTAGTAAGACCAATTGAGAGTTGGAGGGTTCACATTAACACCAGCGCCTAATACTAGAAACTAACCCTTAGTTAGAGCGTAACGGACTAGGGGGACTATCAGTTCTAGTTTCCCCTTATTTGCGAGACGCCCTTTCCAAGCGCAGGAGTCGTGCAAGGCTAAGAAAAATCTTTATTATATTATAAAGATGGGCAAGCGAAGCGAATAAAGGCGGCAAAGCCAATCAATCTCAGTACTTTAGGATCTCACCTCTTTCTCTTTTCTTTTCTCTCGACTTTCTTCTTTTAGTCAGCCTAAATCCTAGCTTAGCTTCAGAGCTGACTTTCTTTAATGCATAATGTGAATAAAAGCTTTCAAGATTAGCACCTAGTATTTAGCTTTGCGGGAGAACTCAAAATTCCGGCCTGCAGGAGAAAGAAGCTCGACTGGACCTTCTTTCTTCATTTTGCCCACTAAAAAAGGAAACCGCAAACACTGACATTGCCACAAGCGGGAAGTACTTAAGAAGAAGACTCAAGAGATCCACTCTCTTAGAAGAGCTTAGGAATAATAATAAAAAGTATAAGAAGCTAGCTGATCTAAAAGTTCTCTTAGCAATCGATCCTTAGTAATCGCTAAATAGGGGCCCTAGTTGTTCACATAGATTTTTGGAGGCTCGAAATCCCCTTAGTATAAAACTGGAATGACCAGATTACTATATAATATAAATGTCTTCCCTTACTCTAAGGTCTTCTCTTAAGCTATCGAATAAGCCAATATCTTCTACAGGACTAAAGGAAGACTTCGGTTAAAACTTACTAATGTGGAACCTTCGTTCCCTGCTCCTGAGCATCTGAGATATATTCTTCCAGTCTCTGTGGAGGACTTGATGATGTTCTTAGAGTATACTAAACTAAGGAGGTGGATGGGCGACTACCTTCGGTACCTTCATTGGTACTGGACGGTAGGACAAGATGACTGGGCTTCAATAGAAGATATGCTTGATGCACCTATACTGATGACTAGCTGGTTCACACCTCTGATGGACAAAGCCCTAGAGCGTATGGCCTTGGCGACGTCTATGTATTTGATTGTTGAAAAGCTTGGATTAGACTAGAGTCCTCCAATACTTTCAGGAACATCCTGTAGCACCCCTAAGGTGTGCTATTTCTTCTATGATGGCATATATTATGCGGATTTTTATTTGTTATAGGTTGATCTGATCCTCTTAGGCAAAGATTGGCTGAAACAGGAGTGAGTAATCAGTCACCACAAAATGATTGATTATATCCTTCTGATAAGGTCAATTACCTATTTTCCAGAAGATATCCTCTACCCGGGCTTTTTCTTCTTCTTCTTACCACCTGTTGTCTTATTGAGACAATCAAGTTTTTACTTCATATTCTCTATTTCAGACTTTAAATAAGCAATCTCTCTGTCTTTATCAACATTATCTCTATAAAAGGCATTTACACGATTCAATAAGAAAGTACCGCTCCTGACTGAACTATCATCAGTGCTTCAATTTCACGGCTTCCCCGCCTTTCAGACTAATTAGAAAGAAGCGTAGCGAGCTATGGCCGATTCAATAGTTTTCCTAGCTAGACCAATTGGTACCTTATTTTGTCTTAGCTCCCTGCCCACCAATGACAGGACTTACCTAAAGGGACCTATTCTATTTGAACAAGACCACAGGAACCATAGTCACACGGTCAACCAAAGCGAAATCCTCTTACCTTCCCCGGCTACAGAGTTGGATCAATCTCACTTATGCTTCAACACACTTGGAGTTCGAAGTGGATCCTTCTTTCTTTGTTCTGCGCTCCACTGGATCTACTGTCTATAATGTTGCATCTGCTGCTAGCTCGATTGCCCGGGTGAGCAAAAAAGCATTTACTTTGTGCCTGCCGCTCCTAATGATCTTACTCCAACAGATGAAGTTGAGGCCTTGGT